TCACAAGAAATTTGTCCCCGCCATACTTTCTTTCCCTCTGTTTGTCCACTACCGCGACCGAACCTAAGCAAAGGAAATCCAAGAGACAGACACGAATAAAGAATAAATAGTAATCTTTGACAAAACAAAACAAATAAGAAGAAAAAAGATTCTTACTTCGATACAAGAAAAATGGGCACAAGAAAAAGGCTTTTTTTCCTTTTTCTTGTGCCCAATAGAGGATTACGAAGACCTGCAATTCCTCTTAAAAGGACTTGTTCCTTTTATTGTTCTCGCCTCTGCCTTGGATTCTGTTCTTTTGCATGAGATAGAAATACGGAATTCCAGAAATCCAGACTTTTTACCAACTTAACTTAATGGTAATAAATCCCGGGATCTAAAAATTCATTTCGTACAATTGAACCTTTTCAAACTGTTTCTTTTTGAGAACCAAAAAGACTTGTGCTAAAATAACAGATGCGAAAAAGAACAAAAGGCCTTGGACGCGCAATGGATCCTGAAGCACTATTTCTGCATCCCCCTGCCCAAAGCCTCCCACATTAGGATTGCTTGTTAACGGTTGATCAAGCTTGATTGATTCCCCCTCAGAAACAAGAAGTTCTGGCCCGGGAGGTATAATATCAATTACTTGGCGCCCATCCGACGCATCAACTATGGATATTTCATATCCCCCCTTTTCTTTACGTAGTATTTTTTTGACTATACCCGATGACGTAGCATTATAAACTGTATTGTTACTCTTGCTACCATCAGGATAAATCTGTCCCCTTCCTCGGTTTCCCCCTACATATATGGGATATTTTAAGAAATAAACGTCTTTTTTTGTAGCGGGATCGGGGGAAAGAATGGGAAAGACAATTTCACTATATTTCTTACCGGGAACAGGGCCTATCACAAGAATATTTTTTTTATTGGGACGATAACTCTGAAAAGAGAGATTTCCTATCTTTTCTTTCAACTCAGGAGAAATACGGTCGGGCGGCGCTAATTCGAATCCCTCAGGCAAAATAAGAACAGCACCCACATTCAACCCTCCCTTTTTTCCATTAGCAAGAACTTGTTTCAGCTGCATATCATAAGGGATTCGAAGAACTGCTTCAAATACAGTATCGGGAAGGACAGCTTGGGGAACTTCAATATCCACGGGCTTATTAGCTAAATGGCAGTTGGCACATACAATTCGTCCAGTTGCTTCCCGCGGGTTTTCATAACCCTGCTGCGCAAAAATGGGATATGCATTTGAAATAGACGTCCGAGTTATTACGTATATCATGATCGATACAGAAATCGATCGAATCATCTGTTCCTTTACCCAAGAAAAAGTATTTCTATTTTCCATGTCCAATCGCGGATCCCGGAGTTTCTACAATAAATTAGATAGGTAGCTAAGTTAATCTAGTTCCCTATACACGAGTCTGTTGTCATTCTACTGCAACAGTTGTACTGGAATGCTGAATACCTTGAGCAGGTAGAAATAGAAAGAATTTTACTAAAAAGGAAAAGGGCTTTCTTTCTAAAGGAAGAAAAATGCTAATTTGATTAATATTAAGAAATCCAATTATGCTTCACTAATTGAATGATAAATGACTACAAGCGAAGGAGATAGACGGTTTAAACAAAAAAAGACCCAAAATTTCAAACACGTGTCTAGAATCACAGGAAAACTACAAACAAAAATAGTGAAAATTAACTCGTTAGGAGCCCATCCAAGATCGTTGTAGACCCAACGAATTAGTAGTTCCCAACCGCGGGTAGAGTGAAATCCAACAAAAAAATCCGTAACTAAAAGAATAAAAAAAGCTTTTATTGAGTCATTTAAGTTATAGAAGAATTCCTGAGCCCAAGAATTCAAAATGACAAGTTCCTCTTTACCCAGAAAAAAAGAACCACTTAGAATAGCCAAACAGATTATATTTGTTGAGAAATGCAAAATGATATGGAGATGGTCCTCATTATCTATTTTGGCCAATTGTATTATTTCCTTGTGTATTCCTATAGGAGGTTTTTGTACATGTGTCTTCGGTTTCTCTTTTATCATTTCGTCCAAGAGAAAAAGCTCTTCTAATTCTATGAATCCTTCTAGAATCCTTTTCTCTTTAATATCCGTTAAGAGAGTTTCAGGTTGCCTGGTATTCCACCAATTCTTAATCCCAAGTTCAACGCATTTGTTAAAAGAGAAAGAGACTACCCAGGGCAAAAGTACGATAAATACAAGATATAGGAAAGAAGGCAATGCTTTCTTTTTTTTCATTTTTGATCTGTAAATTGAGTTGTTAATGAATCCGCTTCATTCGCTGACTCTATATGATATTTCTTTTCTTTGATCTTTGAAGCATTCTATAACAAGGTTTGAGACCTTGTGTTTATATCTATTTCTCTTTTTGTATACTAGTAGAATTTCATTTCATTATATTGGGTTCTTTCTTAGATCTAAATGAAGTGGAATAGAGAAATAGAATAAAAAAAAAAGCCCCTTCCCTTCATATGAAAAGGGAAGAATATTATGCCATATATCTCACTTGGACAAAACAAAATCTCACTTGGACAAAACAAATTCGAAACAATTTTCTCTTATCTTCGGTTGTTCCTTCCTTTAGATAAATACTCTAAAATACCCTTACAATTTAAAAAAATTGCAATTGGTACTCAAAATACTTCAATTGGTACGCGCAAGAAATAGGCCAATTCGGCAGCTTTTTGTTCCATTTCTCGTGGAGTAAAAAACTTCTCATCAGTACGAGTCAAGGGAATGACCCCCTGGCCACGTATTTCCATATAAAGGATACGACGAGGATAAAGACCCTCTTTAATCTGAATTCTAATTGATTGGATATCCCGCACAAGGAATCGAAGGAAGATGCGACGTTTTATTCCAGGGAATCCCCAACGAAAAATGCACACTATTCCCTCTTTTCTATCAAATCGGTCATAACCACTGCCTACATTCCACAAAATAGTGCACCACAAATAGGAGCTAATGAATAGGCCCGCGATTCCGTAGAAAGACATCACGACCCCCTGTGGAAAAAAAAGAATTTGTTGAGATGGAAGTAGGGATATCATATTCTTACCAAGATAACTGGAAGTTCCAACCGCTAAGAATCCTAATGAACCTAGAAAAAGAATACAGGCCCAGAAAAAATTACCTCTTTTTCGAGAACCCTTTAGAAGTTCTATCCATATGTGTTCTGATCGCCAATTCATATTAGATATACTAAATACAGCAGTGGTTAATTGAAATTGAGAGAATAAGCTAAATGATTTTGACTTTACTTTTTTTGTTTTGATTCTGAAATCACCTTCAGCAGCCAGGACTCCTGTGAAATAATAGCTAGGACTCCTGTGAAATAATTGGTTAGATACATTGACTTTCTATTCAAAAAAAAATTCCTGGATCCGCTTAAAAAAACTCGCTATACTCGGCTACGCATATGTATGCATTTATGCTCGTAGCCTATATCTGCATCCATAGACGTTTTTCATTTGTGTGTAGAAAGAGCTACATACCCTATCATATTAATATATTACTTACACTAAAAAATATCTATATTATGATCCTGGAAATACATTGAGCAAATTAGGCCCCGTCGGTTCTAGACAATCTTATTTTTCTGCACATAAAGAAATAAAGAAGCCATTGCAATTGCCGGAAATACTAAGCCTACTAAAGGCACGAAAATAGAGGGTAAGTTTAAATCTGTCATAGAATAGGTGTCTCAATTCCAATTTACTATTTCTATCTATTCAAAATATATCTTAAGATTCTTATGATATAATTAAGTATATCTATTATAAGGAATATTGACTATTGTATTTTTGAGTTTAGAAAATAAAGATTTTTTATAGAATACTTTAGTTAGTATTCTTTAGTATTCTATATCTATAAAAAAATGAATGGAATGGATAATTTAATTTTTCTTTTTCCATTCTCATGGCCTTTCTATCTTTTGAATCCAACTTGAAATTGGATTCAAAAGAAAGCGATAAAATGAAAGAAATACCTCTTTCAGAATACCCTTTCATTTTAAAAGTAGAAGTGGAATAGAATATCCAGTTGAAGGGTAATGATCATACGTCTGTAATGCATTGTATGTCCCAGAATAGGTCCCATTCTTCTACCCTTTCCGGGTAGTCGATGGCTATTCACAGCTACTACCTTAACACCAAAGAAGAGCTCGACCCAATGCTTTATTTCTGTCTTAGTGAATCCCGATTCGACATTAAAAGTATATTGATTCTTCCCCAATAAGCGAAGACTCTTTTCTGTAAATACTGCGTATTTGATTCCATTATCGTATGATAATACTATATTTTGATTTGTATTTGTTTATTGTATTATACCTTTCTATATTCTAGATATATAGAATAGAAGAATCTCGATTTGTCAAGTCTCATGATCGTATCAAGATATATTTAAATTCGGCTCGATCTTTTTGTAAAAAAGATCGAGCCGAATTTAATTGCAATCAATTAAAAGATTAAAGAAGAATTACTGCATTTCGTATTAGATCTTCTTTATCTTTATATCTAGTTTTATCTACTTAATCGATGGTATCTACCGGCTTGAAGTCGAATGTGATCGCTTTCCATACTTCACAAGCTGCAGCTAGTTCAGGACTCCATTTGCAAGCTGCTCGGATAATTTCATTACCTTCACGAGCAAGATCGCGCCCTTCGTTACGAGCTTGTACACAGGCTTCTAAAGCCACCCGATTAGCTGCTGCACCTGGTGCATTCCCCCAAGGATGTCCTAAAGTTCCTCCACCAAATTGTAATACGGAATCGTCTCCAAAGATTTCGGTCAGAGCTGGCATATGCCAAACATGAATACCCCCTGAAGCCACCGGTATAACACCTGGCATGGATACCCAGTCCTGGGTGAAAAAGATACCGCGAGAACGATCTTTTTCAATATAATCATCGCGCAATAAATCAACAAAACCTAAAGTCATTTCGCGTTCCCCTTCTAACTTACCTACTACTGTACCGGAGTGGATATGATCTCCCCCAGACATACGCAATGCTTTAGCTAATACACGGAAATGTATACCATGATTTTTCTGTCTATCAATAACTGCATGCATTGCTCGGTGAATGTGAAGAAGTAGGCCGTTGTCGCGGCAAAAATTAGACAAACTAGTATTTGCGGTGAATCCTCCAGTTAAGTAGTCATGCATTATAATCGGAACCCCTAATTCCCTCGCAAATACAGCTCTCTTCATCATTTCTTCGCATGTACCTGCAGTCGCATTCAAGTAATGCCCCTTGATTTCGCCGGTTTCTGCTTGTGCTTTATAAATTGCTTCGGCAACAAAGACAAAACGGTCTCTCCAGCGCATAAATGGTTGTGAGTTTACGTTTTCATCATCTTTGGTAAAATCAAGTCCACCGCGTAGACACTCATAACATGCTCTACCATAATTTTTTGCGGATAATCCCAATTTTGGTTTAATAGTACATCCCAATAAAGGACGACCATACTTGTTCAACTTATCCCTTTCAACTTGGATACCATGAGGCGGACCGTGGAAAGTTTTTGCGTAAGCAGGAGGAATTCGTAGATCCTCCAAACGTAGAGCACGTAGGGCTTTGAAACCAAATACGTTACCCACAATGGAAGTAAACATGTTAGTAACAGAACCCTCTTCAAATAGATCTAATGGATAAGCTATATAACAGATATATTGATCCTCTTCCCCAGGAACGGGTTCGATGTGATAGCATCGTCCTTTGTAACGATCAAGACTGGTAAGTCCATCAGTCCAAACAGTTGTCCATGTACCAGTAGAAGATTCCGCAGCCACTGCAGCCCCTGCTTCTTCAGGCGGAACCCCGGGCTGAGGAGTTACTCGGAATGCTGCCAAGATATCAGTATCCTTGGTTTCGTATTCCGGGGTGTAGTAAGTCAATTTATAATCTTTAACACCAGCTTGAAATCCAACACCTGCTTTAGTTTCTGTTTGTGGTGACATAAGTCCCTCCCTACAACTCATGAATTAAGAATTCTCACAACGACAGGGTCTACTCGATATAGATTAAGTGTAAATTAAACCTTTGCAAAAATCTTAAAAAAAAAGATATTAAATTAATATCAACTCATTAAATAAAAAAGGGAGTATGCTTAAGTTAATGAATATGTTTCATTCATATATAATGGGTACACCCTGTGTACGTTCTATCCTATAGGAATTCGATAGGAATTGAGTTGTTGTTATGGTAAGTTAACATGGTTCATTATTAAACCATAGATTTGATTCACCAAATCCATCATTATTGTATACTCTTTGATAGATATAGCGCAACCCAAACCAATCCCTTAATCCTTATTTAAAAATTTTATAAGTTCTTATCTTAATAGGCCCCTTTCTTATTTTGAATCTAAATACCTAAATACTAAGAAAATTCTCTGTTGACAGCAATCTATGCTTCACAGTAGTATATATTTTGTATATCGAAGTCCTAGACAGGAAAGTAGAGTAGGCAAAGATCCTTGACAAAAGGAAAAATGTCTATGAAAAAAAGATTGATTGAACTTTCCAACGGACTCATTCCATGAGTAAATGAGTGAATGGGATTCGCTTAGGCAACGAAATCAAGTGCTAGCCCCCTTTTCTTTTTTATTGAATTAACTAATTCATTTACTTTTAACTTTTGGATTTTGGGATATTTTTTTGATTTGGCATTATTCAACAAGAAAAAAAAAACGAAAAATTTCGACAAATTCCTTTTTTTGATAATTATGTGATAATTATGAGAACCAATCCTACTACTTCGCGTCCCGGGGTTTCCACAATTGAAGAAAAAAGTGCAGGGCGTATTGATCAAATTATTGGACCCGTGCTAGATATAACTTTTCCCCCAGGCAAGTTGCCTTATATTTATAACGCTTTGATAGTTAAGAGCCGAGACACTGCCGATAAGCAAATTAATGTGACTTGTGAGGTACAACAATTATTAGGAAATAATCGAGTTAGAGCTGTAGCTATGAGTGCTACAGACGGCTTGATGAGAGGAATGGAAGTGATTGACACAGGAGCTCCTCTTAGTGTTCCGGTCGGTGGAGCTACTCTCGGACGAATTTTTAACGTTCTTGGGGAGCCTATTGACAATTTGGGCCCTGTAGATACTAGTGCAACATTCCCTATTCATAGATCCGCGCCTGCCTTTATTGAGTTAGATACGAAATTATCTATCTTTGAAACAGGTATTAAGGTGGTTGATCTTTTAGCTCCTTATCGGCGTGGAGGAAAAATCGGACTATTTGGGGGGGCAGGAGTAGGTAAAACAGTACTCATCATGGAATTAATCAATAACATTGCTAAAGCTCATGGAGGCGTATCCGTATTTGGGGGAGTAGGGGAACGGACTCGTGAAGGAAATGATCTTTATATGGAAATGAAGGAATCTGGAGTAATTAATGAAAAAAATATTGAGGAATCAAAAGTAGCTCTAGTCTATGGCCAAATGAATGAACCGCCGGGAGCTCGTATGAGAGTTGGTTTAACTGCCCTAACTATGGCGGAATATTTCCGAGATGTTAATAAGCAAGACGTGCTTTTATTCATCGATAATATCTTTCGTTTTGTTCAAGCAGGATCGGAGGTATCCGCCTTATTAGGGAGAATGCCCTCCGCAGTGGGTTATCAACCTACCCTTAGTACAGAAATGGGTTCTTTGCAAGAAAGAATTGCTTCTACCAACAAGGGATCGATAACTTCGATCCAAGCAGTTTATGTACCTGCGGATGATTTAACCGACCCTGCTCCTGCCACAACATTTGCACATTTGGACGCTACTACCGTCCTTTCCAGAGGATTAGCTTCCAAGGGTATTTATCCCGCAGTCGATCCTTTAGATTCAACCTCAACTATGTTACAGCCTCGGATCGTTGGCAAGGACCATTATGAAACTGCGCAAAGAGTTAAGGAAACTTTACAGCGTTACAAGGAACTTCAGGACATTATTGCTATTCTTGGGTTAGATGAATTATCGGAGGAGGATCGTTTAACTGTAGCAAGAGCACGAAAAATTGAGCGGTTCTTATCACAACCGTTCTTTGTGGCAGAAGTTTTTACCGGTTCCCCAGGAAAGTATGTTAGTCTTGCAGAAACAATTAGGGGGTTTCAACTAATCCTTTCCGGAGAATTAGATGGCCTACCCGAACAGGCTTTTTATTTGGTGGGGAACATCGATGAAGCTAGCACGAAAGCTATAAACTTAGAAGAGGAGAACAAATTGAAGAAATGAAATTAAATCTTTATGTACTAACTCCTAAACGAATTATTTGGGATTGTGAAGTGAAAGAAATCATTTTATCTACTAATAGTGGCCAAATTGGTGTATTACCAAACCACGCCCCCATTAACACAGCTATAGATATGGGTCCTTTGAGAATACGCCTCCTCAACGACCAATGGTTAACGGCGGTTCTGTGGAGTGGTTTTGCGAGAATAGTTAATAATGAGATCATCATTTTAGGAAATGATGCAGAACTGGGTAGTGACATTGATCCAGAAGAAGCTCAACAGGCACTTGAAATAGCCGAAGCTAACTTGAGTAGAGCTGAGGGTACGAAAGAATTGGTTGAAGCAAAGCTAGCTCTCAAACGGGCTAGGATACGAGTCGAGGCTATCAATTGGATTCCCCCATCCAATTGAAGACAATCCAAAGGTTTCGTTGATACAAAGAAAAAGAAAAGAAGGGTAGAAAAAGTTATTAGATAGCGAAGTAAGTCCAATGCTATCTAGTAATTTTTCTACCTACCTACCTACTATTGGATTTGAACCAATGACTCCCGCCGTATGAAAGCAGTACTCTAACCACTGAGTTAAGTAGGCAATTTATCATCACAAAAGAAGTCACATTACTTCGATCGATTATAGATCGAATGCTTTTTATAAGCAATACCGCTCTATTATTGGTATTCCGTTATTGGTATGGTATATAGTAAATAGATAAAAGGGATATCCTACGGCATTAGAGAATATTCATCTTGACAAGAAATTATCTATATGTTAAGATATCTCTGACAAGGGCTATAGCTCAGTTCGGTAGAGCAACTCGCTTACACGTGCGCCAATGCTTTTCAAGGGAACTTATTATGCAATGAACATAATTGACCTTATTGCAAAATCAATGTCTTACTTCATGGATTCGAGAGAATAGGAGAACAGTAGCCTGACAAACAGTCGGTTCAGTCCGATTCAGGTGCCAATTCTGGTGCCTAATCAAATAGAACCCCTATTGATTTGCTAGTTGATAAGGTAAATATCCAGCCCACTCAATGCTAGGCATAAGAGGATAAGGGCCTCCAAAAAAATTCTTTTCGTTCTATGAACTTTAAGGTGTATGAAGTCTCATAGTCAACTCTTGGAGCGGAACGATAGAGACTCCATTTCACTTAGTTTGATTTAATTTAGGCCGGAGGCAGACCTAAGTCAAAGTAATCCTCCTTTGAAACACTTTGGTATTGCTCCTAGATAGATCATAATACAAATAATCAATCAGAGCACAGGGAGCCATCTTATTATCTTTCCGTAAAGAAAAACTATGGCGGATTAACTGATCTTTACATCAGTTGATGAAAGAGCCCAATGCACAAAAATGCATGTTGGGTCTTTGAAACAGTTCAAATCATTTCGATAATAATCCGTTTGATCTGTTTTACCGAGAAGGTCTACGGTTCGAATCCGTATAGCCCTACTAATATATATGTCTTTTTTTTTTTTTAGATTTTAGGATGGATATCCTATGTTTCCTTTAGTATAGTTTTCTTTTCCTTATTAGTACTTGTTTATAGACTCGAGGCTCGCTTGCGCCATAGAATAGAGATAAAAGCATTAGCATGGCTCATTTATCGAAAATCATAGAAACAGGAAAAGAAAAAAGAATTTCCATCAAATCAATAGAAGGAAAGATTCCTTATCTGATTTGAATTCCATCCTCCTTCAAATAGGATATGCCCTAAGTGCCTAGACTTTCCTATAATGACTGCAACGAT